ATAGAAAAAATTACAAATGAAAAAAAGGGCGTATTTAGAATTTCGGATCGAAATATTCATTTTAACAAAATAAGTGATGATGATAAAGGGTTGGAATCACAAAAAAATATTTGGCAGATATTAAAAAGAAAAAATGCTCGACTAATACGCAAATCACATTCTTTTATAAAAATTTTCGGTGAAAGGATATACATAGATATCTTTCTGTGGATCATTAATATTCCTAGGATCAATACACAACCGCTTCTTGACTCAATAAAAAAAATTATTAATAAATACATTATCAATAATGAAACAAATCAAGAAAAAACGGATAAAAGTTTAATTCGTTTTATTTCGACTATAAAAAAGGCACTATATAATACTAATATTCATAATAAAAATTCAAATACTTTGTGTGACTTATCCGACTTTTCACAAGCCTATGTATTTTTCAAACTTGCACAAACCCAATTTATTAATTTCGATTTTTATAAGTTAAAATCTATCTTTCAATATAATGGAGCAGATCCTTTTATTAAGAATGAGATAAGGGGTTATTTTGTTGGAACACAAGAACTTTTTCTTTCTCAATTAAAACATAAGATTCATCAGAATTCTGGAATAAATCAATGGACAAATTGGTTAAGGAATCATTATCAATATGATATTTCTCACATTATATGGTCTAGACTAGTACCACAAAAATGGCGAAATAGATTCAATCACCACTGTATGAATCAAAAAAAAGATTTAGGCAACTCATCTAAAAATAAAAAGACGGAATTTATTCACTACGAAAAACTAAAAAAAATTGAAATGACTTCATTACTGAATGAAAAAGATAGTTTTAAAAAACAATATAGATATGATCGGTTAGCATATAAATCTATCAATTCCGAAAATACGAAGTACTCGTCAATTTATGAATTGTTATTACACGTAAAAAATAATCAAGAAGTTTTTTCGAATTCCAACATAAATAAACGAAAATCTTTTTATATGATGGAAGATATTCCTATTATCCCTATCAATAATGATAGAGTACACGATGATATTAGAAATACGGAGAAAAATCTGGATAGAAAATATTTTGATTGGAGAATTATTCATTTTTGTCTTAGAAAGATAAAAAATCTTGAAACTTGGATCAATATTGATACTGACCCAAAAAGTAATAAAAAATTTACTAAAGATAAACTTAATAATTATCAAATAATGGATAAAATAAATAAGCAAAATTTTTTTTATCTCACGATTAATCAAGCTCAAGAAATCAATTTATCCAATCAAAAAAGTTTTTTGGATTGGATGGGAATGAATGAAGAAATATTAAATCGCCCCATATCAAATCTTGAACGTTGGTTCTTCCCCGAATTTTTGATACTTTATAATTTGTATAAAACTAAACCGTGGGTTATACCAAAAAAATTACTTCTTTTAGATTATAATATAAATGAAAACGCTACTGATATTGAAAACAAAAGCATTGCAGGAAATAAAAAAAAAGATCCTTTTATATCCCCTAATGAAAACAAATCTCTTAAATTAAAAAAACGAAATAAAGAGCAAAAAGAATCAGCGGACCAAGCAAACCTTGAATCTGCTCTTTCAAACCAAGAAAAAGATGTTGAAGAAGATTATATGGGCTCGGATATGAAAAAACAGAAAAATAAAAAGCAATACAAGAACAATACAAAAGCAGAGTTTGATTTCTTACTAAAAAGGTATTTTCATTTTCAATTGCGATGGGATGATATTTTAAATAAAAAAATAATCAATAACATCAAAGTATATTGTCTCCTGCTTAGACTAATAAATCCAAGAGAAATAACTATATCCTCTATTCAAAAGGGAGAAATGAGTCTTGATATTCTGATGATTCAGAAAAATTTAACTCTTACAGAATTCATCAAAAGAGGAATTTTGATTATTGAACCAATTCGTCTATCTATAAAAAATGACGGGCAATTTATTATGTATCAAACCATTGGTATTTCGTTGGTTCATCAAAGTAAACACAAAATTAATAAAAAATACCGAGAAAAAACCCATGTTGATAAGAATTCTGATGAAGTCATTACCAAATATAAAAAGATGACTGGAAATAGAGATAAAAATCATTATGATTTGTTTGTTCCTGAAAATCTTTTATCACCTAGACTTCGTAGAGAATTTAGAATTCTAATTTGTTTCAATTCTAGTAATCTAAATGATATGCATAAAAATTCAGCATTGGGGAATGGTAATAAGGTAAACAGTCAGGTTTTAGATAAAAGCAAAGGATATAAAAGGAAACTTATTAAATTAAAGTTATTTCTGTGGCCCAATTATCGATTAGAAGATTTAGCTTGTATGAATCGGTATTGGTTTGATAGCAATAACGGCAGTCGTTTCAGTATGGTAAGGATACATATGTATCCGCGATTGAAAATTAATTACTAGTTCGTTTTTGCTATCTTTCCCATATTGCAGCGGGTCTATGACGACAAGGGGGTGCACACAGTCATTGTCTTACATTCCATTCTGATACATGAATACTAATTCAATGACATATCAATTCGATCTAGAAATGAATCAATAAAATCATATGATTTTAGGACTAAGTTTTTAACTTTTTGGAGTACGTAAAACAACCATCTTTTTGTATACCTTTTCAAATCGAATTTTGAAATTAAAATAGGATTAATTTGATTTAATACAATTCGAAATTAGAGTGAAATTAAGATTATTGTCTATACCAAACTAAAACAAGTGACATTATTATTACTGATCAATAAAGATATCTATCAATCAAAATATCTTAAAACTTCAAAAAAGAGGGGGGGGGTTCGCTTTATGGTAAAAAATTCATTCATATCAGTTATTTCACAAGAAAAAGAAGAAAACAGGGGTTCTGTTGAATTTCAAATATTTAGTTTCACCAATAGGATACGAAAACTTACTTCACATTTACAATTACACAAAAAAGACTATTTATCTCAGAGAGGTCTACGTAAAATTCTGGGAAAACGCCAGCGCCTGCTATCTTATTTGTCAAAGAAAAATAGAATAGGTTATAAAGAATTAATTAATCGGTTGGATATTCGTGAATCAAAAACTCGTTAATTTGAAGAAGCATTTTGAATTATTTGATTTATTATATCTTGAATTTGAATGAACTTTTTTTAGTTTTCAGCAATTCAATTCATGAAAGAGTGAATTAAGGAAAAACCTATGAATATACCAGCTACAAGAAAAGAACTGATGGCAGTCAATATGGGTCCCCACCATCCATCAATGCACGGTGTTCTTCGACTTATCATTACTCTAGATGGTGAAGATGTTATTGACTGTGAACCAATATTGGGTTATTTACACCGAGGGATGGAAAAAATTGCGGAAAATAGAACAATTATACAATATTTGCCTTATGTAACACGTTGGGATTATTTAGCTACTATGTTCACAGAAGCAATAACAGTAAATGGGCCGGAACAGCTGGGAAATATTCAAGTACCTAAAAGAGCCAGCTATATCAGAATAATTATGTTGGAGTTGAGTCGTATAGCTTCTCATCTGTTATGGCTCGGACCTTTTATGGCGGATATTGGTGCACAGACTCCTTTTTTCTATATTTTCAGAGAAAGAGAATTAGTATATGATCTATTCGAAGCTGCCACCGGTATGAGAATGATGCATAATTATTTTCGGATCGGAGGGGTGGCGGCTGATCTACCTCATGGCTGGATAGATAAATGTTTGGATTTCTGCGATTATTTTTTAATAAGGGTTGCTGAATATCAACAACTTATTACGCGAAATCCTATTTTTTTAGAACGAGTCGAGGGGGTAGGCATTATTGGTCGAGAGGAGGTAATAAATTGGGGTTTATCAGGACCAATGTTGCGGGCGTCCGGAATACAATGGGACCTTCGTAAAGTCGATCAGTATGAGTGTTATGACGAATTTGATTGGGAAGTACAGTGGCAAAAAGAAGGGGATTCATTAGCTCGTTATCTAGTCCGAATTGGTGAAATGATGGAATCTGTAAAAATTATTCAACAGGCTCTCGAAGGAATTCCGGGGGGACCATATGAGAATTTAGAAATCCGATACTTTGATAGAGAAAGGAATCCAGAATGGAATGATTTTGAATATCGCTTTATTAGTAAAAAACCTTCTCCTACGTTTGAATTGCCAAAACAAGAACTTTATGTGCGAGTCGAAGCTCCAAAAGGTGAATTGGGTATTTTTCTGATAGGGGATCGGGGTGGTTTTCCTTGGAGATGGAAAATTCGACCACCGGGTTTTATCAATTTGCAAATTCTTCCTCAGTTAGTTAAAAGAATGAAATTGGCTGATATTATGACAATACTAGGTAGTATAGATATCATTATGGGAGAAGTTGATCGTTGAAATGATAATTGATACAACACTAGAAGTACAAGATATCGATTCTTTTTATAGATTGGAATTTTTAAGGGGGGTCTATGGAATTATATGGTTACTTATTCCTATTTTGACTCTTGTATTGGGAATCACAATAGGTGTACTGGTAATTGTATGGTTAGAAAGAGAAATATCCGCGGGAATACAACAACGTATTGGACCTGAATACGCCGGCCCTTTGGGAGTTCTTCAAGCTCTAGCAGATGGTACAAAACTTCTTTTCAAAGAAAATCTTTTTCCATCTAGAGGGGATACTCGTTTATTCAGTATTGGTCCATCCATAGCAGTTATATCCATTTTACTAAGCTATTTAGTAGTTCCGTTTGGGTATCACCTTGTTTTAGCGGATCTCAATATTGGTGTTTTTTTATGGATTGCCATTTCAAGTATTGCTCCCATCGGACTTCTTATGTCAGGATACGGGTCAAATAATAAATATTCCTTTTTAGGTGGTTTACGAGCTGCTGCTCAATCAATTAGTTATGAAATACCATTAACTTTATGTGTGTTATCAATATCTCTACGTGTGATTCGTTGATATATATATTATAGACATAAACTTTTCTCTATTCTTCCTTTCTAAGAAAGCGGTGGAATGAATTGAGTAGGGTTAGATATCTTCATTTTTTTTTTTATTCATTATTGGAATTGAAAAATTAAATCAAATAGTTATATGAGTGAAAGAAAACAGCTTATATATATTATATAATCTTATATATATTATATAAGAATATATAAATTCGCAGTAAAAATATTGAGTCTCATTTTCCATGTATAAGAGTTAAAGAGTTAAGCGAAAATAAGCATAAGCATAAGAAATCGTTTACCCCAAGATTGGTTGATTAGTCATCCTGACTTGAAGCGGGCTCAAAAGATCCACCGTATTGAGTTTTCACTATCATTTGTATGGATTAACATACGTGTATTATCATAACGGAGGGTTAAACAAACAGGTGGATGGTTAGAAACACCAAGATATGTAACGGATTTGTAATGGAAATTATGTAAATTATCCAAAAGGTTTTTTTTACATAATATACAAACAACGAATACTAAATTGGGGCTTAAAGTTGGTAGAAATTATTAGGCAGTACTCCCCAAGGCATGATTCCAATCCAGAGTATGCTCCTATCCACCGATTAAATATATAACTATTGGGGAACGAAAAAATCCTTTATTTTGTAAGCCTTCTTTTTTTAAGAAATAGAAAGAAGAATAGGAACGAAAAAAAAAAAGAGAAAGAAACCCAATTCAAAAAAAAAATATATATATATATTTTTTATCTATCCTTATTTCATATTCTATATTCATATATATATATAGAATATGTATCATAATTAAATTTATGAATTAATATGGAAATCTTTTTCGTAAGTAAAAACAAGGGGTTAGTTATATTTATACAAGAAGTATTTTATTGAAGCATTAAGTTATTACTCAACAAAGAAGAATTAAAATTTTTTAAAGAAGGGGTGAGATCAATTCAGAAGTACTTTGTTTTTTTTTTTATTATAAAAATAATAATTATATAAAACTAATAATTATAACAGACAGAATTCTTTTGGTCTAATTTTGGACCGTCCAATAAGGTTTGACCTTATCCATCCTACAAACGTATCAAGATAAAATAATACTTACCCGGTCCTTAGATTTATTTATGGCCTTCAAGGAGCCGTATGAGACGAAAATCTCATGTACGGTTCTGTAATAGCGATGATAACAGTGATGGTATCACCGACTATGATTATCTAACAGTTCAAGTACAATTGATATAGTTGAGGCGCAATCAAAATATGGTTTAGGGGGCTGGAATTTATGGCGTCAGCCTATAGGGTTTATCATTTTTCTCATCTCTTCCCTAGCAGAATGTGAGAGATTACCTTTTGATTTACCAGAAGCAGAAGAAGAATTAGTAGCAGGTTATCAAACCGAATACTCGGGTATAAAATTTGGTTTATTTTATGTTGCTTCTTATCTAAACCTATTTGTTTCTTCATTATTTGTAACAGTTCTTTACTTGGGAGGCTGGAATATCTCTATTCCAGATATATATGTTTCTGAGTTTTTTGAAATAAATAAATTGGGTGGAGTCTTTGAAGCGACGATTGGTATCTTTATTACATTAACTAAAACTTATTTGTTCTTGTTCATTCCTATAACAACAAGATGGACTTTGCCGAGGCTAAGAATGGACCAACTATTAAATCTTGGATGGAAATTTCTTTTACCGATCTCTCTCGGTAATCTATTATTAACAACTTCTTCCCAACTCTTTTCGCTGTAAAGCGATAGTCTATATTCACAATTTGTCTCAAACAAGAGAAATAAAAAAAACATAAAATTATTCATATATATATTCACGATATGTTTTCTATGGTAACTGGGTTCATGAATTATGGTCAACAAACAGTACGGGCTGCAAGGTACATCGGTCAAGGTTTCATGATTACTTTATCTCACGCAAATCGTTTACCCGTAACTATTCAATATCCTTATGAAAAATTAATTACCGGGGAGCGTTTCCGTGGTCGAATTCATTTTGAATTTGATAAATGTATTGCTTGTGAAGTATGCGTTCGTGTATGTCCTATAGATCTACCCGTTGTTGATTGGAAATTGGAAACAGATATTCGAAAGAAAAGATTACTAAATTACAGTATTGATTTCGGAATCTGTATTTTTTGTGGTAATTGTGTTGAGTATTGTCCAACAAATTGTTTATCAATGACCGAAGAATATGAACTTTCTACTTATGATCGTCACGAATTAAATTATAATCAAATTGCTTTGGGTCGTTTACCAATGTCAGTAATTGACGATTATACAATTCGAACAATTTTTAATTCGCCTCAAATAAAAAATAAGTAAATCTCTTGATTCAAGAATAAATTCCAATTACTTTAACAATACTAAGGTTTGGTTTTGATTTAATTTAAAGAAATAAAGGTTCTTTCATTTTGTTTGGTCAATAATTATAAATTCTAATTATCAATTGGTTGCTAAGAACCGAGTCTAAATTTTGATTGAAAATCTATTAATTAATATATCTGTATATATTTCGAAATAAAAAATTTCGGATTAGAACTATTCTTTAAGATAAAGAATAAAATTAGCTCAATAATTGTACCTACATTTAGTCACATCTCTTAGGATTTAATTAGGAATTTCTCAAAAATTATTAAAAAAAAAATTTCTGGTCGGGTCTCAATAAAGTCATGAAAAATATTTCGATTTATTTATCTCTTATTTTACATATAATGGATTTGCCTGGACCAATACATGACTTTCTTTTAGTCTTTCTGGGATCGGGTCTTATACTAGGAGGTATAGGTGTGGTATTATTTACCAACACCATTTATTCTGCCTTTTCATTGGGACTGGTTCTTGTTTGTATATCCTTATTGTATATTCTATTAAACTCCTATTTTGTAGCTGCTGCACAACTTCTTATTTACGTCGGAGCTATAAATGTTTTAATTGTATTTGCTGTGATGTTTATGAATGGTTCAGAATATTATAAAGATTTTAATCTTTGGACTATTGGGGATGGTATTACTTTGCTTGTTTGTACAAGTATTTTTGTTTTACTAATGATTACTATTACGGATACGTCATGGTACGGGATTATTTGGACTACAAGATCAAACCAGATTATAGAGCAAGATTTGATAAGTAATAGTCAACAAATTGGAATTCATTTATCAACCGATTTTTTTCTTCCGTTTGAATTCATTTCAATAATTCTTTTAGTCGCTTTAATAGGCGCAATTGCCGTAGCACGCCAGTAATAAATCTCTAGAATTACCAACAGTAATCAAAATTCAACTCTGTTCTGTGTTATTACATTTTTTTATCTTACATTTTAAAGTTGGTTAGGTCTAAAAATCAAAATAAAAACCCTTTTTTTTAGTATTACTAATATAATTGTTCCACATATTCTAGTCAATGGAATCCGTTGGGTTGTTGTTCAGTTCATATTGAAATGAATCAAAATGGATAAGGAGTTAGTCAATGATGCTCGAGCATGTACTTGTTTTGAGTGCCTACTTATTTTCGATCGGTATCTATGGATTGATAACAAGCCGAAATATGGTTAGAGCCCTTATGTGTCTTGAACTTATACTGAATGCGGTTAATATGAATTTAGTAACATTTTCTGATTTTTTTGATAGCCGGCAATTAAAAGGAAATATTTTCTCAATTTTTGTTATAGCTATTGCCGCCGCTGAAGCAGCTATTGGACCGGCTATTGTTTCGTCAATTTATCGTAACAGAAAATCAACTCGTATCAATCAATCGAATTTGTTGAATAAGTAGTATTAATCATATAAATTACAATACAATATTCATAAATTAAAATTAACATGACCATACATTAAATCTAATGCATATTTTAGAAAATGTAAGAAATCAAAGTATCTTGGCTCTATCGTACGAGTCGATCCAGAAGTAGATTGCTTTCAAAATTTCCGGTAAATTATTGATTCATCTGGTGTCTAAATATATGACTCATTTACAAGTTTACTAGATCGAAAATTTCTGACGTTTAAAAATTTATAGATCCAATGTCACATTCAGTAAAGATTTATGATACGTGTATAGGGTGTACTCAATGTGTGCGAGCCTGCCCAACTGATGTATTAGAAATGATACCTTGGGACGGATGTAAAGCTAAGCAAATCGCTTCTGCTCCAAGAACAGAGGACTGTGTCGGTTGTAAGAGATGTGAATCCGCCTGTCCAACGGATTTCTTGAGTGTTCGCGTTTATTTATGGCATGAAACAACTCGAAGTATGGGTCTAGCTTATTAATACGTTCCAGAAAACCCTACTCGAATACATTTGATTTTTTTACCTTTACCGACAAAAACCCGCGCTCAAAATATATTTATTTAGGGCACGGGTTTTTCTGGTCCAAGTTTATTTTGTTTTTACTATGAATAATTTTCCTTGGTTAACGCTAGTTGTAGTTTTGCCAATATTCGCGGGCTCCTTAATTTTCTTTCTTCCTCATAGAGGAAATAAGGTAATAAGGTGGTATACTATATGTATATGCATATTGGAACTCCTTTTAACAACCTATGCATTCGGTTATCGTTTCCAATTGGATGATCCGTTAATGCAACTAACGGAAAATTATAAATGGGTCGATTTTTTTGATTTTTACTGGAGATTGGGAATAGACGGAATTTCTATAGGACCCATTTTACTGACAGGATTTATCACAACTTTAGCTACTTTAGCGGCTTGGCCCGTTACTCGAGATTCCCGACTATTCCATTTCCTAATGTTAGCAATGTATAGCGGTCAAATAGGACCTTTTTCTTCTCAAGACCTTTTACTTTTTTTCATCATGTGGGAGTTAGAATTAATTCCCGTTTATCTACTTTTATCCATGTGGGGTGGAAAAAAACGTTTGTATTCAGCTACAAAATTTATTTTGTACACTGCTGGGGGTTCCGTTTTTTTGTTAATAGGAGTTCTAGGTATTGGTTTATACGGCTCCAATGAACCGACATTAAATTTTGAAACATCAGCTAATCAATCGTATCCTGTAGCACTGGAAATAATATTCTATATTGGATTTCTTATTGCCTTTGCTGTCAAATCACCGATCATACCCCTACACACATGGTTACCAGACACCCATGGAGAGGCACATTATAGTACTTGTATGCTTTTAGCCGGAATCTTATTAAAAATGGGAGCATATGGGTTGGTTCGGATCAACATGGAATTATTACCCCACGCCCATTCTATATTTTCTCCCTGGTTGATTATAGTAGGCACAATTCAAATTATCTATGCAGCTTTAACATCTCCTGGTCAGCGTAATTTAAAAAAAAGAATAGCCTATTCTTCTGTATCTCATATGGGTTTCATAATTATAGGAATTGGTTCTATAAGCGATACAGGGCTCAATGGGGCCATTTTACAAATAATTTCTCACGGATTTATTGGTGCTGCACTTTTTTTCTTGGCCGGAACGAGTTATGATAGAATACGACTTTTTTATCTTGACGAAATGGGCGGAATGGCTATCTCAATTCCAAAAATATTCACGACTTTCAGTATCTTATCAATGGCTTCGCTTGCATTACCGGGCATGAGCGGTTTTGTTGCCGAATTGGTTGTTTTTTTTGGAATACTTACTAGCCAAAAATATCTTTTAATGACAAAAATATTAATTACTTTTGTAATGGCAATTGGAATGATATTAACTCCTATTTATTCATTATCTATGTTACGCCAGATGTTCTATGGATACAAGCTTTTTAATGCCCCAAATTCTTATTTTTTTGATTCTGGACCGCGCGAGTTATTTATTTCGATTTCTATCCTTTTACCTGTAATAGGTATTGGTATTTATCCCGATTTCGTTTTCTCATTATCAGTTGACAAGGTCGAAGCTATTCTATCAAATTTTTTTTATAGATAGTTTTTGTCAATAAACTAAAATAAAAAATCCGATAACTTTTAAAATCGTTCATTGGACAAAAAAAGTCTTTTTCTGCTTTTAAGTTAAATAAAAAATTGGAATTCTATTATAACTATATAACCAGATATTTTTAACATTTTGAGAACCATTTGAATCAAGTAATGGAAATGGAATGATTCAAATGGTTCTTGATGGTTTACATAAGGGTTTCATATCTAGACGTATGCTGCCCTAGGCTTCTGGTTATCAAGTACTTTATTCAATTAAATTAGATGGTAATATAAATGAACCATAACTATGCAACCCTATTCCTAATAGATTAACCCCAAAATAGCATATCCAAATTATAAGAAAGCCCATTGAGGCCACAATTGCAGAATTTTCAGTTTCATAATTTTTATTTGTTCGAATATGTAAATAAATCGCAAATATGGTCCAAGTAATAAAGGCCCAAGTCTCTTTTGGATCCCAATTCCAATAGGATCCCCATGCTTCATTAGCCCATACTGCTCCCGAAAGAATACCTATTGTTAAAAGGATAAATCCTAAACTAATAATACGATAACTCCATCGATCCAATTGTTGAATTAATTGATATCTATAATAATTTTGAGAATAAATCAAAGAAGTACTTTTTAACACATTGTTTCTTTCATTCACGTATTGAATCTCACCAAAGGAAAACGGCTCAGTTAATAAACTCTTGCTTTGACTAAAAATCCTTAGGAATTTTCGAAATGTAATGACTAGAAGAGCTAATGATAATAATGATCCACACAAAAGAGCTGCATAGCCCAACACCATCATACTTACGTGCATCATTAACCAATGCGATTGGAGAGCCGGTACTAATATTGCAGATTGATGCATTTCATTTACATTTAAAAGACCTGAAGTAGCAAAACCCTGGGTAAAAATAACACTTGGCGCCGTTATTGCGCTTAAATGGTTTTTATGTTTTTTAAAATACGGAATCATATGAATAATGGAAAAACCCCACGACAGAAAAATTAATGATTCATATAAATCGCTTAACGGTAAATGCCCAAAATAAATCCAACGAGTAACTAATAATCCGGTTATGCAGAAAAAAGTAGCTATCATGCCCTTTTCTGATGAATCATATAGCCCTACGATTTCATCGACGAATAAAGTTATTAAATGAATTGTAATTACAATTGAAATGATCGAAAAGGATATATGAGTTAATATACGCTCTAAAGTTGAAAATATCATAAAATTTTTTTTTTTAAGGGGGGCCTACATTATAGGACTTGAAATAGGGAATTGAATTAATTATAGGGCTTACTCTTTTAGAAAAAAAAAAGCCATGCCGCCACTCGGACTCGAACCGAGATGCTCTAGCACTGCTTCCTAAGAGCAGCGTGTCTACCGATTTCACCATAGCGGCTTATTCGAACTCATAATAACCTATTTTTATTAAATCGTCGAGATTGAGGGGAGGTTAATTCAATATTTTTTTAGAAAACATTCAATTAATGACTAAAATTTTGTTTCAAAATTAGGTATTTAATCTAAATGTTTTCATTAATAATATAAATTATTCTTATAATTTTATCTTTTTTTTTTTAGAGTATCCGTTTTTTTAACTTAACTAACAACGCGGTTTTTTATTTTCATTTCGTAGTTTATTACTTTAAGGTTGGTCTCCTGAAAATAAAATGGACATTTGTAACTAGATAATTTTGACTTTAATCCATGGCTAGAACTAAAAAATAAATTGATTATCGAGTCAAGTCGATGGGGAAGGTGAGAATCCCCATCTTGAAAATGATAAAACATACCAAAAGGTGAAACCTTGTGCTTGCGTTTATTCCTTTTTAAAACAAACGAATACCATTCATTTTTTAAATTTTAAATTCGGTAGACAACCGAATTCAAATTTCTACTAAAAAAATAACAAAACAAAATGAAATAGTAATTTAGATTATTATCCATTATAATTTATTATTAGATTAATATTATATTTATTATTAGATTAATATTATTTAGAGTGTCTTGATAACTTCGAAATTTTATAAAAAAACTTTCTAAATAAATTAGAACAAAAATTAGACTTTTTTTTGAATTAAACCGATTCACATTATTTAGTTTATTGTTTGATTATTTATTTGTCACACAAAAAAAACTTTTTGAGTTACCAGTAGAAAGAGATTTCGCTAATGAAAAAGCTTTCAATGCTGCCCAATAGCCCTTCCTTTTCCAAATATTTTTACGAATACGTTTTTTTGAACTAGAGGTGCGCTTTTTTGGAACTGCCATTTTAAAATTAGAATCGGTTCATCGGTTGGATGTGAAAGACATCTATTGTTCAAAATCAATTGTTCTTTACTATATCTCTAGCTAGCTATTTTATAAATGGAACTCCCTTCATTATAAAAAGTTTTTGGAAAAATTGTTTAAAATATTACTAAAAATAATAAGATTTACTATGACAAATAGAATAGATTGAGGTTGATAAAATAAAAAATAAAAAGGTTTTGGGTCTTTACTTTATATTTTTGTCATATTACATTCTTACATGTAATAAAATACATGGAAAGGTTTAAAAACTCAATCCCTCTCCTGTTTAATAAAAAACTTAATAAAACTCCTGCTTAATAAAAAACGGTAATAATTTTTTCTTTTTTTATTATATATATATATAAAAAAAAAAATGGGTCAAGTTAGAAGAAATAGGATACTCAATTTTAATTTTAAAACTCGAATGATCCTAGTATTCTAGAGTTAATTGATTAAAATATACAAACCACTTTCGAAAACTAAAAGCCATTGCCCCTCCGTTTTTATTTTAAGTGTGAGATAGCAAAGTATTTCCTACAAATAGCTTTTATTCTAATTGTAATCGAAGACAATCAATTAGTTCTAAAAAAATCCGTTAATAATTGTGAATAACCGAACCAAACTGCAATAAATAGGTTTTTTATGGGAAATATATTTTATGAGTCGAGTTATGGGCCCTATGATTCCTATTAACTATCTTTTTGCTGTCATTATTTAGCCTTGCTCTATAGATATAAATAAATTATTGTAATACGTAATAATTAGATCCAAATTGTAATTTTTAGTTTTTATCTTCATAAAATTTTATTTAACAATTTGAATTTCATATTAACAATTCAATATTAATAATAAATAAAGTACATATTTTTTTTTTCGCTCGTAACTTGTTTATATCATTTGACTAACCCTAATTCTTCGTCTTCATTTGAAATATTTGAAGTAGTTTGGTTTGAAGTAGTTTGGAAATATTCCAAATAATTAAGGTTGGAAAATAAAATTATATATAAGTTTTATTTTATATATCTTAATTTTTTATTAATCGACCGCTTTCAAAAGAAAAGAAATTAAGAACTGGTGAATCAGAAACAATTAATTAAGATTTTTTTTTTTTTTTATTTTTATATGGAATATACATATCAATATTCATGGATCATACCGTTCATTCCACTTCCAGTTCCTATGTTAATAGGAGCAGGACTTCTACTTTTTCCAACGGCAACTAAAAATCTTCGCCGTATGTGGGCTTTTACGAGTGTTTTATTATTAAGTATAGTTATGCTTTTTTCAGCCCATTTATTTATTCAGCAACTAAATAACAATTCTATCTATCAATATATATGGTCTTGGACCATCAATAATGATTTTTCGTTAGAGTTCGGCTCCTTGGTTGATCCACTTACTTCTATTATGTCAATCTTAATCACTAGTATTGGGGTTATGGTCCTTATTTATAGTGACAATTATATGTCTCATGATCGAGGATATGTGAGATTTTTTGCTTATATGAGTTTTTTCAATACTTCAATGTTGGGATTAGTTACTAGTTCTAATCTAATACAAATTTATATTTTTTGGGAATTGGTTGGAATGTGTTCTTATCTATTAATAGGTTTTTGGTTCACTCGACCCAGTGCGGCGAATGCTTGTCAAAAAGCGTTTGTAACTAATCGCGTTGGGGATTTGGGGTTATTATTAGGAATTTTAGGTTTTTATTGGATAACAGGTAGTTTTGAATTTCAGGATTTGTTTGAAATATTCACTAATTTAGTTTCTAATAATGAAGTTAATCCCTTATTTTTTACTTTCTGTGCCTTCCTATTATTTGCCGGCGCAGTTGCTAAATCTGCC